TCCGTTTATTATCATATCGGATTGGTCCAAATTTCTAAATTCACAATAAAATAAAAAATATTCGCGGGCGAATATTTACTCGTTCATTATCTATTTCAGACGTAGGGTTTAGCCCTATGAGACTCCTCAGAATAAATGGATTTGTCTTTGGTTCGTTCGCCATCCCATCCAATGAATCATTAAGATTCCGAATCTTATGTATTCACAGGTTCCGTCGTTCCCATCGCTTCTCAATTAATGGTTAGGTCTTAATTCTACAATGAAGCTCCTAATAAAATTTTATTTTTTCTTGAGTCAACCTTCTCAGTTTTTATTGACTCGGGGCTCTTGATTTGTTTGTTCTATGGATATATTTATCTAATTAGAATAGATTCATTTCCTTATGGATTTTTTTAGTATTGCTGCTTTCTTACATTCCCTTTTTCTGAGATGACTCATAGACCTTACATATTAGAATCGGATATCATTGATATTCTTTTTCTCTCTTTCTTTCATCCTTCCACTTATCCGTATATTCTTATTGCTTCACAACTCATAATCCAATTAGTTTTCCCCTTTTTTTTGCAATATTTGACAGTTGCTATAATGATATCACCAATATATCATATCTTTCCTTATATCTTGTCTATCTTGATTATATCTTGATTGGTTCTTTAGATCCACGTAATGCGGAGCGATGAGTTGGTTATTAGCTCGATAGTTATTTTTTTGTTGTGAATCCTACCCACTTTAAAAAAACCAACGAGTCGCACACTAAGCATAGCAATTATATCAATATCAAATGATTAATCGAATTTTTAATTCAACCTTAAAAAATTGCTCATTTTTTGTTTTATCACCAGCAGATAAAGATAAGGAAAAGCTTCTTATTCTTCGTTTACAAATATCCAAATTTTTATGCCTAATACCCCATAAATAGTTCGAACTGTATAGGAACAATAATCAATTTTAGCTTGAATGGTTTGTAGAGGAACCCTACCTTCTCTGATCCATTCGACACGTGCAATTTCTTTTCCGTCGATACGTCCCGCAATTTTTACTTGAATTCCTTTTGTACCCGCCTGTTCGCTTAATTCAATAGCTTTTTTCATTGCTTTACGAAATGAAACTCTATTCTTTAATTGTCCGGCTATAAATTCTGCAAGAATATTAGGGTGTCCATAAGGATTTGCAATTCTTGTAATAGCAATGTTGAGTTTTTGGTTCACACAATTAAGTTTTTTTTGTAAATTCATCTGTAATTCTTCAATTCTTCGAGGCTTACCTTCTCCTTCTATTAATAACTTTGGGAATCCCATATAGATTATGACTTGGATCAGATCAATTCTTTTTTGAATCTTTATTCGTGCAATTCCTTCAACACCAGAAAACATTCTCATATTTTTTTTTACATAATTCTTGATATAATCTCGTATTTTTTGATCTTCTTCTAAACTCTCGGAATAATTTTTTGGTTGTGCAAACCAAAGAGAATGATGACTTTGGTTTGTACCAAGTCTGAAACCGAGCGGATTTATTTTTTGTCCCATAACCCTCCACTACTATACATAAAATACATAAAATGACACGTCCTATCTGGGTGTACTTTCCGGTTTTTTTAAGCATAAAATAGCATAACATAATATGGCTTGCGTCTTTCATACTCTATCCTAATCTATAATATCTATAGATATATCTTTCAATCCAATAGTTATATGACAATTTATCCGATAAATTCTTCTTCGAGCTCGAAGTTTGTTTTTTTTTTCAGTTTTTTGTAGTAGTACCTTTAATTGACCTTCTATTTTACTTTTACTAATGAGTCAATTTGCTTCATTGAAACCCATATTGTGACTAGTATTTGCTGCTGCAGAATAAACCTATTTTAAAATAAGATACTCGAAAAGACATGAGTTCGATTATCATATCAAAAGTATTTCTTTCCTCGTCGGAACGTCCACGAATTTCGTCAATTACTGCTTTGTGCTGTGAGCGGACATGCATATGTGTTGACTTAAAGCCTGTATATGGGTTCTTCTTTTTTCTCATATTTTTTATCATAGGGGGTTTTCGACTTTCACTAATACTACTATAATATACTAATAAACGATTTCCATTTTTATTAATATATATTATTATGAAAATTTTTAATATTAAAATTGTTAATAAATTATGAATGGACTTTTTGTTAGTAATTTATTAATTACTAAATTAACGACGAGATCTATTATCATTTTTGGCGTGTCCCCGAAAGTTTAGAGTAGGTGAAAATTCTCCCAATTTATGTCCTACCATACGATCTGTTATATAAATCGGTAAATGTTCTTTTCCATTATGGATAGCAATCGTATGTCCAATCATTGTGGGTATAATGGTAGATGCTCGGGACCAAGTTACTATTATTTCTTTTTCCGCCTTTTTTGTGTTAAGTTTATTTATTTTTCTTAAAAAATGATTCGCTACAAAAGGATTTTTTTTTAGTGAACGTGTCACAGTTAATTACTCCTATTTTTTTTTTGTA